TCTAATTCAAAACCGAACATGAAACTTTTATTTCATTCGGCTCCTTTATGGAAGATGTATAAATTCCAAAACGTGAATGAAAAAATTTGTCCCATAACATCTATGTCAGCTTTTTTGTCTGAATGCATTCAAAACAACTTGCTTTCTAGATGATCCCTCTAGAAAGGGAAGAGGATTATAACAATCTTTCTAGTTACTTCGTTCTCTAGTTCTATTTGAGAGAATCCTAAGGAAAAGCATTTTCTTTCTACCGAGCTAAAACAATATAAAATAGAATATGAATATGTTGATGTCTCTAGTAAACCAAAGCCATCATTTAATAGCTATTTTGTTTCAATCTCTCTTTTATAAATCAAAAATTGAAGATTTAGTTACGATTAGAAAAAAATTCACCTTTCTATCTTCATCCATAGATTCCTTACTTATACTCATTCAACTGGAAGTATTGATCCAATTTTTTAAAAATTATGTTTCGTAATTTCATAATCCGATTTTTCAACTCATAATGGACTCTTGGATAAAAATCACGAGAATGTATATTTTTCCTCGAATCTGTCGTTGAGAGGTAAAGGATTTAATCCTTTTAAGAAATAAAGTTTTTCATCGGAATAGGAATCAAACCGAAGGACCCCTTAACTATAATAAGGGGTGAATAGAACGAATCACACTTTTACCACTAAACTATACCCGCTATAATGCGATTATTGTATATAAATAGACCTTTTGTCGAACAAAGCAAAAAAGCATAATCAAGAAATAATCATGAGAATTAGGTGTTTCGTCAGGGAACTTAACGAGATTAAGAGGGGCTCATTTAAATAACAAGTTCGATCTTGTCTGTTGATGGAGGAGTTTTGGCAAATAAATACGGCTCAACAAAATCACTTAAGTTATAACATAAAAAAGAATCCATAGCCATAAGTTCGGTTTTTATTCGAATCTAGTATTAAAATTCAAGTAAATAATAAAATAAGAAATAATACTTTGATTCCAGAATGGAAATAAAACAGCCCTTACTTTTGGGTGTTGTTGCTTCAATAACAAGAATTTTTGTTTCAAATCATTTTATCTATGATTATGATTCATTGAAACAAAACAAAAAGGCCCGGCTAGGTACTGACCCGGCCAGGCCGTGAGAATAAAAACGGCCCTTTCGGACGAAATCAAAGAAGTATTCTTTCTTTTTATATTGGAAATATTTCTTTTTCTTTCGAGTCCTTATTTGATATTGCTGATAAAAGTTTTATATATCTATATAATAAAGAGAGAAGATCTAAAGAAATACCTTTTTTTAATCCTTACTTTATGTGTAATGTAATATAGCTTTTTCAATTGGGAGAGATGGCTGAGTGGACTAAAGCGTCGGATTGCTAATCCGTTGTACGAATTATTCGTACCGAGGGTTCGAATCCCTCTCTTTCCGCTTCCGTTGATGACTTGATTTGATATTTTATTTATCTTTCGCATTTATCAAACTCTTGTGATTTTTTCCTAGTTAAAGGTGTGGAATAGATAAAATCCTAAGAAAATTTCAAAATCAAACAAGGAAACCCTTTTTCTATTTTTTTAGTCTTCACGTCCAGGATTACGTCCTGGATCGTTCGATAGGAATCCGAAGATGAAGAGAGAAACAAAGAATATCACTACTGTGTAAACGAAGAGTTTGAGAGTAAGCATTACACAATCTCCAAGATCATTTTTTGGGAAAAAGAGAATAGATTCTCCGTTTTTATTTTATACCACATCTTCTATTTTGACACCAAGATAGTGAAAATGAAGTGGTTTCTAGAAATAAAAAAAAAAAATTCAGAAATGCATTTGTATTTGTAATATAAAGTCTTTCATTACCAAAATTTTCTTATATAATTGTGGGGGAAACCATATAGGGTCTTGCGCTAGAAAAGAGTCAGAACGAGCCGATCCAGATTTCTCGTGGATAGCCACGAATTTTAATATTTGACTCGAGGATTCATACCGTAAGGCTTATCTGATTTTATTAATTGTTAGCTTTTTTTTTGGAGAAAAATCATGCATTTTTCTAGGACAGTATTATAGTAACGATCTCATCGAAAACTTACAGCAGCTTGCCAAACAAAGGCTAAGAGAAAAAAGAACAGGGGTATGACTGGCATAACATCTACAATTGGATTTAAAAAGGCGTAGGCCTCGGGTAATTTCGCGAAGAAAAAACTACTCGAATAAGGGGCGGAGTTAAGACAGATACTGATCAAACTAAGAATATTAAGCATAACAAGGGTTTTGTTCTTGGAGATAATTGCATTTTGATTGAGTTATTGATATAAGGGAAAAATGAAAAAAGTAAAGTAGACAAAAAATCCTTCTTTATTCTTTAAACCCACCCAACCAAAAATCTTTCAATTCTCAAAAGAGAATAAAAGAAATCAAATCATACTTTCATACAATATACTATCTTAATGAAATTATATGTAATGATCAATAAATTCAATTTCATTCTATAATTTATACACATCTCAAAATCCTATTAAAAATCGAATCTATTCGATTGATATTTGGACTAGAATTGACGAACAACCAAGACCAATATTAGTGTTTATTAATACAGAATAGAAGTTGAAATGGGGCGTAGCCAAGTGGTAAGGCAACGGGTTTTGGTCCCGCTATTCGGAGGTTCGAATCCTTCCGTCCCAGAGTATACGCATTCTAATTAGAAATTATATCGAAATGCAGATTGCTTTTTTGAATAATCTTCTGTTTATGAGTGTAATATTGGATAGAGTATTATTTTTTCTCATTTTGTAATTCTGAATCATATCTTTTTACAAATGGAATCCGGACGGGCTTTTCCGCATATGATTATACCCCTCCCTCACTTCATATTCAAGTAAGTTAATTACTTAGAAAATAGAAAAACCATAATAGATCTATTTGAATTTTCAATGATGTATTCTAAATCAAAATACGAAAGAAAACCCCCCATATTCCCCAATTTCCCTTTTCTATTTCCTAAATTAGCCCAATTATTAATTCAGGGGTTTCTTGATACTAATTGAATTAAAATTCAATCAAATGGTATTAAGTTAGGATGAAATAAAAAAAATAGGAACTGCGACATAAGTAATCTGAAGCTCTTTGTCTTTATGCCGAGACTACCTCGCCTAGCATCCCGTAAAGGAGGATTCTTTTTTGATTTATTATAGAATTGGGGGAGTAGATAAGTAATGGAGGGTATAAATTTTATTATCTGTATCTATCCGAATCTCAGATCAAGTAAATTACATATGTAACAAATGTAGTTTACTTGAACCCGCTCTTTTTTTAAGCATTCCGTCTTTGGCTATAATATGATGAGAAAAATGGTCAATCTCTGTAACAAGTGAAGTAGGGGGGGGGGTGGAGATTTATACATGTTTCTAGTCACTTTATTTTATGGAAAAATCGTCGAATCATAAATAAAATACGTAGACTAAATGCTTATCTTATCCTTTGAATAGGATTTATCAATTGAAAGAATAAGGACCTAAATCTTCTCTTTCTTACATACCATACCCGTTTTTTATCTACTCTACAAAAAAAGAAACGGGATTTTTTTCGAATATGATGATCAAATGCGATACTTACTGTAAAATATTATTCAAATAATGATGGCGACGTAAGAATTTTTTTTTTCAATTCCATATTTTTAATGATTTCTTATTTATAAGTTTTCGGTACTTGACGAAGTGTGAGGTTGGTGAATCTATCCTGTTGGGTGAGTCACTCAAAGATTCAGATTCAAAAAGAGTCCATTTTCCCGTGTTATTCAAAAAAGTTGTGGATTCATATACTAAAAAAATATGAGATTTTAGTTCAATTCTTGTTGATACTTCTTCAGAAAAAGAAAAATACATCTATATATGAATTATAAATTACTATGTATTGACTGAACCAATGACTATTCATGATTCTATAATTGAATCAATTACATACTGATTCCAAATTCGAGGAATGTTATGGTAAAACTTCGTTTGAAACGATGTGGTAGAAAGCAACGTGCGACTTGAAGGACATAATTGGCTGTGGATTCTTTCATCCACCATTTTATATAGTAATAAAGGTGCTCTTGACTCGACATCCTTTGTTCTGTTTTTCTGTTTCACCCCCTATTGGTTGGGTTGTAATATAAATAGTACATCATGGAGCTCGAGTAAAAACTATTGATTAATTTATCAGGGGCAAGGATCTAGGGTTAGTGCCAATCAATAAGTTGGAACAACTTCGTAAAGTATATCTTCAATATAGAAATCAAAAGACTCCAATTCATAACGTAAAGTTTGTTTTGTTGGAGTTGGTTAAAGTAAAATTCTTTTGATCAAAAGTGTAGCGCACAGGAATTAATCGCTCTATTCTATGATTCTTTCATAGAAAAAAAGAAATCACAAAAAGGGTATGTTGCTACCATTTTGAAACGATTAAGGATTCCCGAAGTAATGTCTAAACCCAATGATTCAAAGTAAAGATAAAGAAAGGATCCTGGAACAAGGAAATACCCTTTGGAATTGTCTCAACAATTAGATCAGAATGAAAAATCAACAATCAAAATAGATTCTAAACGAGACAAAAAAGGAGTTCGAGACCACTCAATAAATGAAATGCCCGAGGATTTTCTTTGAGCTATTTGAGAGTTATCCAACTTGAGTTATGAGTACGAATGATTTTTCTTTTTTTCCGAAAAAATGGAAATTAAAGTCTAATTGATTTGATGATTTTATGTTCTATATAGACATAAATCATTTTTCTCGAGCCGTACGAAGAGAAAACTTCTTATACGTTTCTAGGGGGGGGTTGTTCATCTACATCTATCCCGATGAGCCGCCTATCAAATCGTTGCAATTGATGTTCGATCCCGAAGAGAGGGAAGAGATCTTCGTAAAATGGGTTTTTATGATCCGATAAAGAATCAAACTTATTTAAATGTTCCTGCTATTCTATATTTCCTTGAAAAGGGTGCTCAACCTACAGGAACTGTTCATGATATTTTA